TTAGAAATGTCCAAAAAATATCATATTCGTGAAGCAGAAACATAAATGTACTCCCATTAATGTGGAATAGGCGGAACTGAATTAGTCAATTCAAGTCAGCGTTGTCAATTTATCCAGAACTTCTCTCTTTTCCTCGGTGAAACAAGAATCCGTTTTGCTCAAATCAAAGCACTTAGTTTAGCCTTTGTTTCCTCTGTGCCCTGTCTTCTTTAAAGATTCATCCAATGGAATCCCGACTCCCTTTCTTTTTGATTTCCATTCTATTTATAATTAGAACCTAATTAAGATAGGATGACTAATGTATGCAGCCTAATGAGGAGTAATACTATAAAAATAAAGAACTCTATTTCAGAACTATGAGACAGAATATTCTGTTTTCTTATTTACTCTTTCTTTATTTTTGGATTTTATTTCAATTTTTCTATTTTATAGAAAGTAGATCGATTTAGATAATGTATATATAAGCAAAGTAATATACTTCAAACAAAGTAGGAATTCGCAAGATGGAGAAAATCATTGCAGTTATTATAGGGAAGTCTAGGGACTTAGAGCATATCCTATTTGAAGGAGGATGGAATTCAAATCAGGTAAGGGATCCTTCCTTCTATTGATTTGATAGAAATTCGTTTTTCTTTTCCTGTCTCTAAGATTTTCGATGAATGAGCCTGTGGTAATGCTTTTATCTCTATTCTATGGCGCAAGCGACCGTCCAGTCTATAAACAAGTACTAATGAGGAAATGAAAACTATACTAAAGGAAACATAGGATCTCTATCCTAAAATCTAAAAAAAGGACATATTAGGGCTATACGGATTCGAACCGTAGACCTTCTCGGTAAAACAGATCAAACGGATTATTATCGAAATGATTCGAACTGTTTCAAAGACCCAACATGCATTTTTTTGCATTGGGCTCTTTCATCAACTGATGTAAAGATCAGTTAGTCCACCATAGTTTTTCTTTACGGAAAGATAATGAGATGGCTCCCTGTGCTCTGATTGATTATTTGTATTATGATCTATCTAGGAGCAATACCAAAGTGTTTCAAAGGAGGATTACCTTGACTTAGGTCTGCCTCCGGCCTAAATTAAATCAACCTAAGTGAAATGGAGTCTCTATCGTTCCGCTGCAAGAGTTGACTATGAGACTTCATACACCTTAAAGTTCATAGAACGAAAAGAAGTTTTTTGGAGGCCCTTATCCTCATTACGCCTAGCATTTAGTGGGCTGGATATTTACCTTATCAACTAGCAAATCAATAAGGGTTCTATTTGATTAGGCACCTGAATTGGCACCTGAATCGGACTGAACCGACTGTTTGTCAGGCTACTGTTCTCCTATTCTCTCGAATCCATGAAGTAAGACATTGATTTTGCAATAAGATCAATTATGTTCATTGCATAATAAGCTCCCTTGAAAAGCATTGGCGCACGTGTAAGCGAGTTGCTCTACCGAACTGAGCTATAGCCCTTGTCAGAGATATCTTAACATATAGATAATTTCTTGTCAAGATGAATATTCTCTAATGCCAGAGGATATCCCTTTGATCTGTTTACTATATAACATACCAATAACGGAGCAGTATTGCTTATAAAAAGGATTCGATCTATAATCGATCGAAGTAATGGGTCTTCCTTTGTGGTGATAAATTGCCTACTTAACTCAGTGGTTAGAGTATTGCTTTCATACGGCGGGAGTCATTGGTTCAAATCCAATAGTAGGTAGGTAGGTAGAAAAATTACTAGATAGCATTGGACTTACTTCGCTTCGCTATCTAATAACTTTTTCTACCCCTCTTCCCTTTTTCTTTGTATCAACTAAACCATTGGATTGTATTCAATTGGATGGGGGAATCCAATTGATAGCCTCGACTCGTATCCTAGCTCGTCTGAGAGCTAGCTTCGCTTCAACCAACTCTTTCGTACCCTCAGCTCTACTCAAGTTAGCTTCGGCTATTTCAAGTGCCTGTTGAGCTTCTTCCGGATCAATGTCACTACCCAGTTCCGCATCATTTCCTAAAATGATGATCTCATTATTAACTATTCTCGCAAAACCGCTCCACAGAACCGCCGTTAACCATTGGTCGTTGAGGAGGCGTATTCTCAAAGGACCCATATCTACAGCTGTGTTAATGGGGGCGTGGTTTGGTAATACGCCAATTTGGCCACTATTAGTAGATAAAATGATTTCTTTCACTTCACAATCCCAAATAATTCGCTTAGGAGTTAGTACATAAAGATTTAATTTCATTTCTTCAATTTGTTCTCCTCTTCTAAGTTTATAGCTTTCGTGCTAGCTTCATCGATGTTACCCACCAAATAAAAAGCTTGTTCGGGTAGGCCGTCTAATTCTCCGGAAAGGATTAGTTGAAATCCCCTAATTGTTTCTGCAAGACCAACATACTTTCCTGCAGAACCGGTAAAAACTTCTGCCACAAAGAACGGTTGTGATAAGAAACGTTCAATTTTTCGTGCTCTTGCTACAGTTAAACGATCCTCCTCTGATAATTCATCCAACCCAAGAATTGCGATAATGTCCTGAAGTTCTTTGTAACGTTGTAAAGTTTCCTTAACTCTTTGCGCAGTTTCATAATGTTCGTTGCCAACGATCCGAGGCTGTAACATAGTTGAGGTTGAATCTAAAGGATCTACTGCTGGATAAATACCCTTGGAAGCTAATCCTCTGGAAAGTACGGTAGTAGCATCCAAATGTGCAAATGTTGTGGCAGGAGCAGGGTCGGTCAAATCGTCCGCAGGTACATAAACTGCTTGGATCGAAGTTATGGATCCCTTTTTTGTAGAAGCAATTCTTTCTTGCAAAGAACCCATTTCTGTACTAAGAGTAGGTTGATAACCCACTGCGGAGGGCATTCTCCCTAATAAGGCGGATACCTCCGATCCTGCTTGAACAAAACGAAAGATATTATCGATGAATAGAAGCACGTCTTGCTTATTAACATCTCGGAAATATTCTGCCATAGTTAGGGCAGTTAAACCAACTCTCATACGAGCTCCCGGCGGTTCATTCATTTGACCATAGACTAGAGCTACCTTTGATTCCTCCAAATTTTTTTCATTAATTACTCCGGATTCCTTCATTTCCATATAAAGATCATTTCCTTCACGAGTCCGTTCCCCTACTCCGCCAAATACGGATACGCCTCCATGAGCTTTAGCAATGTTGTTGATTAATTCCATGATGAGTACTGTTTTACCTACTCCAGCCCCCCCAAATAGTCCTATTTTTCCTCCACGTCGATAAGGAGCTAAAAGATCGACCACCTTAATACCTGTTTCAAAGATGGATAATTTCGTATCTAGCTCGATAAAGGCAGGCGCAGATCTATGAATAGGGAATGTTGCATTAATATCTACAGGACCCAAATTGTCAATAGGTTCCCCAAGAACGTTGAAAATTCGTCCGAGAGTAGCTCCACCGACTGGAACACTGAGAGGAGCTCCCGTGTCAATCACTTCCAATCCTCTCATCAACCCGTCTGTAGCACTCATAGCTACAGCTCTAACTCGATTATTTCCTAATAATTGTTGTACCTCACAAGTCACATTAATTTGCTTACCGGCAGTGTCTCTACTCTTGACTACCAAAGCGTTATAAATATAAGGTAACTTGCCCGGGGGAAAAGTGATATCCAGCACGGGTCCAATAATTTGATCGATACGCCCTATGCTTTTTTCTTCAATTGTGGAAACCCCGGGACGAGAAGTAGTAGGATTGGTTCTCATAATTATCACATAATTTTCAAAAAAAAAAGGAATTTGTCGAATTTTTTCTTGTTGAATAATGCCAAATCAAATCCAAAAAAATAGCCAAAAATCCAAAAGTCAAAAGGAAATGAATTAGTTAATTCAATAAGAGAGAAAGGGGGACGAGGACTTGATTTCGTTGCCCAAGCGAATCCCATTCAATCGTTTACTCATGGAATGAGTCCGTTGGAAAGTTCAATCAATCTTTTTTTTCATATACATTTCGCCTTTTGTGGAGGATCTGTCCCTACTCTACTTTCCTATCTAGGACTTCGATATACAAAATATATACTACTGTGAAGCATAGATTGCTGTCAACAGAGAATTTTCTTAGTATTTAGGTATTTACATTCAAAATAAGAAAGGGGCCTATTAAGAACTTGTAAAATAAGGATTAGGGATTGATTTGGGTTGCGCTATATCTATCAAAGAGTATACAATAATGATGGATTTGGTGAATCAAATCCATGGTTTAATAACGAACCATGTTAACTTACCATAACAACAACTCAATTCCTATCGAATTCCTATAGTAGAATTCCTATAGGATAGAACATACACAGGGTGTACGCATTATATATGAATGAAACATATTCATTAACTTAAGCATGCCCTCCATTTTCTTTAATGAGTTGATATTAATTGAATACCCTTTTTGTTTTAAAAGATTTTTGCAAAGGTTTCATTTACGCCTAATCCATATCGAGTAGACCCTGTCGTTGTGAGAATTCTTAATTCATGAGTTGTAGGGAGGGACTTATGTCACCACAAACAGAAACTAAAGCAAGTGTTGGATTTAAAGCTGGTGTTAAGGATTATAAATTGACTTATTACACCCCGGAGTATGAAACCAAGGATACTGATATCTTGGCAGCATTCCGAGTAACTCCTCAGCCCGGGGTTCCGCCCGAAGAAGCAGGGGCTGCAGTAGCTGCCGAATCTTCTACTGGTACATGGACAACTGTTTGGACTGATGGACTTACCAGTCTTGATCGTTACAAAGGGCGATGCTATCACATCGAGCCCGTTGTTGGGGAGGAAAATCAATTTATCGCTTATGTAGCTTATCCATTAGACCTATTTGAAGAGGGTTCTGTTACTAACATGTTTACTTCCATTGTGGGTAACGTATTTGGTTTCAAAGCCCTACGCGCTCTACGTCTGGAGGATCTGCGAATTCCCCCTACTTATTCAAAAACTTTCCAAGGTCCGCCTCATGGTATCCAAGTTGAAAGGGATAAGTTGAACAAGTACGGCCGTCCTTTTTTGGGATGTACTATTAAACCAAAATTGGGATTATCCGCAAAAAATTACGGTAGAGCGTGTTATGAGTGTCTACGCGGTGGACTTGATTTTACCAAAGATGATGAAAACGTAAACTCACAACCATTTATGCGCTGGAGGGACCGTTTTGTCTTTTGTGCCGAAGCAATTTATAAATCACAGGCCGAAACCGGTGAAATCAAGGGGCATTACTTGAATGCGACTGCAGGTACAGTCGAAGAAATGATGAAGAGAGCTATATTTGCGAGGGAATTAGGGGTTCCTATTGTAATGCATGACTACTTAACTGGGGGATTCACCGCAAATACTACTTTGGCTCATTATTGCCGCGACAATGGCCTACTTCTTCACATTCACCGGGCAATGCATGCAGTTATTGATAGACAGAAAAATCATGGTATGCATTTTCGTGTATTAGCTAAAGCATTGCGTATGTCTGGGGGAGATCATGTCCACGCCGGTACAGTAGTAGGTAAGTTAGAAGGGGAACGCGAAATGACTTTAGGTTTTGTTGATTTATTGCGCGATGATTTTATTGAAAAAGATCGTGCTCGCGGTATCTTTTTCACTCAGGACTGGGTATCTATGCCAGGTGTTATACCGGTGGCTTCAGGGGGTATTCATGTTTGGCATATGCCAGCTCTGACCGAAATCTTTGGAGATGATTCCGTATTACAATTTGGTGGAGGAACTTTAGGACATCCTTGGGGAAATGCACCTGGTGCAGTAGCTAATCGGGTGGCTTTAGAAGCTTGTGTACAAGCTCGTAACGAAGGGCGCGATCTTGCTCGTGAAGGTAATGAAATTATCCGAGCAGCTTGCAAATGGAGTCCTGAACTAGCCGCAGCTTGTGAAATATGGAAGGCGATCAAATTTGAGTTCGAGCCGGTAGATACTATAGATAAGTAGATAAAACTAGATATAAAGAAGGTCTAAATAAAAAAGAAGCGAAATAGAAAGAGAAAAAAGCAGTTACGAAATGCAGTAATTCTTCTTTATTCTTCTAATTGATTGCAATTAAACTCGGCTCAATCTTAAAAAAAAGATTGAGCCGAATAAAAATAGATCTTGATACGATCATGAGACTTGACAAATCGAGATTCCTCTATTCTATATATTTAGAATATATAAAGGTATAATACAATAAATAAATACAAATATAGTATTATCATATGATAATGGAATCAAATACGCAGTATTTACAGAAAAAGTCTTTATTTATTGGGAAAGAATCAATGAAAAAAGATTAGGAATCGCAATGCTACTATACGCGTCCGGAGGAGTATTCGGAATAATATTCCTCTATAATCCATTCTTGTGTCTTGCGCGGGGTCTTACTAACAGGACTTCGCTGCACGGGACGGGTTTTCGTCGAAAAGCTAACTCCACCCGGCATTTTCATACCCTTTGGGTGGTATATCGCCTTAAAAAGTCTAAGGGGGTAGTATGAGATCTGTAGTAGGTAAGAGAATTTGCCCTTTGATTTTGATTGAGTATGCTATTTTTCCGCCTTTACCGCGCATTATTGTATGAGCTTCTAGAGGATAGAGGAGCACGTATGCAGGAAGGAAATTACAGCTTAATAAAAAAGTCTAAAAAAGCTTCAACTTTACGGCACTATCAATCAACTAAAAAGCCCTATGTATGAATCCTTACAACCGGTGGGATAGGATAAGAGCGAGTTTCGGTATACTGGGGTTGGGGGATATCCTTATTTCAAAACCTGACGCGCATCTTGCGTTTGTGGGGGTCCGAGAGTGGTTGAAGAAGTATTGCATGTGGAAGTAGGTAGACGAAACTGATTTAGGATTCGAAATGGGCGCATTCGACTAAAAGTCGTACTGAGACCTTTTTTAAAGGGTATTCTGAAAGAGGTATTTCATTTTCACAATCGCTTTCTTTTGAATCCAATTTCAAGTTCGATTAGAAGGATAGAAAGGCCATGAGGACGGGAAAAGAAAAATCAAATCTTTTTAATCTCCTTTTTTGCAATTTTCTTATTATCCATTCCATTCATTTTTTTTTATAGAATACTAAAGTATTCTATAGTATTCTATAAAAAATCTTTATTTTGCAAACTAAAAAATACAATAGTCAATATTCCTTATAATAGATATACTTAATTATATTATAAGAATCCTAAGATATTTTTCGAATAGATAGAAATAGTAAATTTGAATTGAGACACCTATTCTATGACGGATTTTAACTTACCTTCTATTTTCGTGCCTTTAGTAGGCTTAGTATTTCCGGCAATTGCAATGGCTTCTTTATTTCTTTATGTGCAGAAAAATAAGATTGTCTAGAACCGATGGGGCCGAATTTTCTCAATGTATTTCCACGCAGGATCATAATACAGATATTTTTTAGTGTAAGTAATATAATATGGTAGGGTATGTGGCTCTTTCTACACACAAATGAAAAACGGCTATGGATGCGGATATAGGCTACGAGCATAAATGCATGCATATGCGGAGCCGGGTATAGCGAGTTTTATTTTAAGTAGATCAACAGATATTTTTTGAATAGAAAGTCAATGTATCTAACCAATTATTTCACAGGAGTACTAGTTACTGAAGGCGATTTCAGAATCAAAAAAAGTAAAGTCAAAATCATTTAGCTTATTCTCTCAATTTCAATCGACCGCTGCTGGATTTAGTATATCTAATATGAATTGGCGATCAGAACACATATGGATAGAACTTCTAAAAGGTTCTCGAAAAAGAGGTAATTTTTTCTGGGCCTGTATTCTTTTTCTAGGTTCACTAGGATTTTTATCGGTTGGGGCTTCCAGTTATCTTGGTAAGAATATGATATCTGTACTTCCATCTCAACAAATTCTTTTTTTTCCACAGGGGGTCGTGATGTCTTTCTACGGAATCGCGGGCCTATTCATTAGCTCCTACTTGTGGTGCACTATTTTGTGGAATGTAGGCAGTGGTTATGACCGATTCGATAGAAAAGAGGGAATAGTGTGCATTTTTCGTTGGGGATTCCCTGGAATAAAACGTCGCGTCTTCCTTCGATTCCTTATGCGGGATATCCAATCAATTAGAATTCAGGTTAAAGAGGGTCTTTATCCTCGTCGTATCCTTTATATGGAAATCCGGGGCCAGGGGGTCATTCCCTTGACTCGTACTGATGAGAAGTTTTTTACTCCACGAGAAATTGAACAAAAAGCTGCCGAATTGGCCTATTTCTTGCGCGTACCAATTGAAGTATTTTGAATACCGATTTAATTTTTTTGAAATGAATTGAATGAATTGGATTCGTTATTGTAAGGAGATTTTTGAGTATTTATCTAAAGAAAGGAACAAACGAGGATAAGAGAAAATTGCTTCTAATTTGTTTTGTCCAAGTGAGATATATGGCATAATATTCTTCCATTTTCATCTGAAAGGGCTTTTTTTTTTATTCTATTTCTCTATTCCACTCCATCTAGATCTAAGAAAGAACCCAATGCAATGAAATTCCACTAGTATACAAAAAAGAGGAATAGATACAAGGTCTCAAACCTTGTTATAGAATTTTTGCTTCAAATAAAAAGAAATATCATATAGAGTCAGCGAATGAAATAGAGTCAGCGAATGAAGCAGATTCATTAACAACTCAATTTACAGATCAAAAATGAAAAAAAAGAAAGCATTGCCTTCTTTCCTATATCTTGTATTTATCGTACTTTTGCCCTGGGGAGTCTCTTTCTCTTTTAACAAATGTCTGGAACTTTGGATTAAGAATTGGTGGAATACCAGGCAATCTGAAACTCTCTTAACTGATATTCAAGAGAAAAAGGTTCTAGAAAGATTCATAGAATTAGAAGAACTTTTTCTCTTGGACGAAATGATAAAAGAGAAACCGAAGACACATGTACAAAAACCTCCTATAGGAATACACAAGGAAATAATACAATTGGTCAAAATAGATAATGAGGATCATCTCCATATCATTTTGCATTTCTCGACAAATATAATCTGTTTGGCTATTCTAAGTGGTTCTTTTTTTCTGGGTAAAGAGGAACTTGTCATTTTGAATTCTTGGGTTCAGGAATTCTTCTATAACTTAAATGACTCAATAAAAGCTTTTTTGATTCTTTTAGTTACTGATTTTTTTGTTGGATTTCACTCCACCCGCGGTTGGGAACTACTAATTCGTTGGGTCTACAACGATCTTGGATGGGCTCCTAATGAGCTAATTTTCACTATTTTTGTTTGTAGTTTTCCAGTGATTCTAGATACATGTTTTAAATTTTGGATCTTTTTTTCTTTAAACCGTCTATCTCCTTCGCTTGTAGTCATTTATCATTCAATTAGTGAAGCATAAACTCATTCGATTTCCTGATATTAATCAAATTAGCATCTTTCTTCCTTTAGAAAGAAAGCCCTTTTCCATTTTAGCAAAATTCTTTCTATTTCTACCTGCTCAAGGTATTCATCATTCCAGTACAACTGTTGCAGTAGAATGACAACAGACTCGTGTATAGGGAACTAGATTAGCTTAGCTACCTATCTAATTTATTGTAGAAATTCTGGGATCTGCGATTGGATATGGAAAATAGAAATACTTTTTCTTGGGTAAAGGAACAGATGATTCGATCGATTTCTGTATCGATCATGATATACGTAATAACTCGGACATCTATTTCAAATGCATATCCCATTTTTGCGCAGCAGGGTTATGAAAACCCACGAGAAGCAACCGGACGAATTGTATGTGCCAATTGCCATTTAGCTAATAAGCCCGTGGATATTGAAGTTCCCCAAACTGTGCTTCCCGATACTGTATTTGAAGCAGTTCTTCGAATTCCTTATGATATGCAACTGAAACAAGTTCTTGGTAATGGGAAAAAGGGAGGGTTAAATGTGGGTGCTGTTCTTATTTTGCCCGAGGGATTCGAATTAGCGCCGCCCGACCGTATTTCTCCTGAGTTGAAAGAAAAGATAGGAAATCTTTCT